ATATTTATTCGCCTCTTGTTTTCCTTTGATATTTGGATTTTCACTAAAATTTGGATTGATATTCAAATTAAAAAGAAGTAAGTTGCTTGGGATAAACCAAGGTTTCTCTTTATATTTATGATAAAGTATTAAAAACTCTGGAAATAAAAAAACTTTCGAATTCGATATGAGGTGATTTAAGATTAAGAATTTTTCATTCATTCCCATCCAATCAAAAAAGACCTTTTTATAATTGATTTCGGAATTTGATTTAATTGGAAGATAAAAAAGACCATTATTATGAGAATTCTCCGTTATTTGGTCCTTATTAGGTTCAACCTGAATATTTGTATTAAATTTCCAACCCAAATATTTTCTATCTGTATTTTTTTCCATATATATAATATCACTTTTTTCTAGATAATTCTTGATAGGAATATTATTGAGTATGTTAAAAAAACTTTCTTTATTTTTGGTGGAATTTTCTTGCTTCTTTATTGTTTCTAATGATGATCTATAACTATCAGACTTATTCTTAGTTTCAGAATTAATATATTTATATGAGAAAAGATCATATCTATAGTTTTTTTGAAAATTCTCCTCTTTATTTGGTAATAAATATACTTTCAAATTTTGTTTTTTTTGGTAATCCAATAATGGGTCTTTTTCATAGGAATACCTTTTCTTTAAATCATCATTTTGAGACATATGACATTGATTTATTTGATTTCGCCATTTTTGGGGGACTAATGTAGACCATGTAATCTGAGATAAATCATATTGATAATGACTTCTTAACCAGTTTTTCCATGGATTCTTTTCATAATTTGAAAGTTTGTTATGTCTTACTTTGGAATCAAATATTCCTTGTGTTCCAAAAAAATGCTTTATTTCATTCTTAAGAAAAAAAGATGGTCCATTATATTGAAGAATAGATCTTAACTTATTGAAGTTAATAACTTGGGTTTGTGATAATTTAAAAAATACATATTTTTGTGACAAGTAAGATAAATCAAAAAAAATATGTGGCTTCTGCTTACTATTTCTAAGATTATCAAAAGCCTTTTTTATAGTCATAGGCGAAATGAAGTCAATTTTATTTTGTTTTTTTTTATTAATTCTTTCTTTATCTTTATTTATTTCATTATTGTCAATGTATTTTTCAACAATTTTTTTTGTTGATTCCATAAAAAGTTGTAGAGAAATTCTGCGCATATTAATTATACATAAAAAGATATCTACGTATATTTTTTCAATGCAAAATTGAAATATTAATTCAATATTTTTTCTTTTTAATATTTTCCAAATTTTTGGAGGTGATTCTCGATTATTCTTTTTATTTTTTTTCATTATTTCTATTTGATTTCTGATTGTGTTTCTTCTATCAATTCTATGTTTAATCTCTTCTTTTGCCTGTGAATAATCTCTAGATTTATTTTGACTAAATGATTCATGAATTATCTGAGTGCTGATTATCGAATCCTTTTCTGTTTGAGTTTCACTTGATTCATATATTTCTCTCGGTATAAATAATGGAATTTTCTTTCCTTTTAAAAGTATTTGTTTTAAAAATAAAAATGCTTTTTCTTGTTGCTTTGTTATTTTTTTTAAAACTCTTTGATTAAAATTTCTTATTTCGACTTTGTAGTCTATATCTTTAAAAACGGGTTCAAAAAAGGAAGGTGTTTTTCGAGGAGGACCAAAAGGATATTCTGTTTCCATTCCCAAAACTGTTAAAAAACAAGAATCAAAATCATCTTGTTGCTTTCGATCTCTATCAGAGAGTCGTAGCTTAGATCCGTGCCACGGTTTCAAATGAAAAGGATATAAGATTTTGATCTGAAAACCTTCTATTAACCAATTTGTAGGAAATTCTGTTTTGGAGAATTGAAGACCATTATAGCTGCACTTTAAATAAATTTCTCTTTTCCAATCTTGGAAATCCTCATACCATTCCGGAGATTGCCGTAATAAAATACGGCCAATATTCTTAGCTATTATCAATAAGGGTAATTTAATATACCTTCTAAAAATTGATTGTGCTAGTAACAGAATACTTCTTGTTTTTTGTGCATATGGAATGTTTTCCCAGAATTCCATTGCGTCTTCCTGGTTGTTTTTTTTTATTTGGAATTGTTGATCTAAAATTTCAAATTCTGACTTTTTACCCAATGAATCTCTAATATTAAAAAAAAGCTTCATTAGGTCGGATATAGGAAAAGGAAAATCTTCCATTTTTTCCAAAAAAAGAGGGGAATGGGGATTTCCTTGAGACGGTCCCCAAATAACCATTTTACGCCTTTGACTGCGCATAGATCCTTTGATTACGGCTCGACGAAAATCTGGTTCTTCCAAATAACTTATAAAACCCGAATCTCTATTAAATTTTGTATAAAGATTATAATTCTTGAAATTAGATTTCTTAAAACTTCGTTTGGAACGAGTTAAAAAAGCTATACGTTTAAATTTTCTTGTTCGAAGCTGGTGATCCAGCCCTTGCATTATGCCTTGTTCTTTTCGT